CCCCGAAAGTTAGAATACTCAAAGGGTCGATTCTTTTTTTCTTAGTTTCCAAATCAAAGCATAGGAATATATTATTCTGATCTGAATTGCATCTTTATCTATTATCTATCAGAATTTCTTTTTTATTTATATATATAGGATAGGCCTATTTAATTTCCATTTTTTGATTCAGTCGACCTTTATATTATTTCTTTCTATTATCCTAATAGAAATATTATTCTTAACTATCTAAACTTAATTAAGAATTAAGATATTTCATTTTTTTTCTTTATAATTGATAAAAAAAGATAAATGTACTATTCTAATTGTTAGAATTATAATGGAATAAATATCAAATTATAGATCGGTATAGTAATCTTTATCTTAAATAGATACTCTATCTACTGCAGTATAGATTTGGAAAAAATTTAGATTATCTATTTTTTAGCTAGTTAATAACTAGTTTATGGAATTATTATGCATGTAAAGTTTATCTTATGTCTTATGTGAGCCCGCTTAGCTCAGAGGTTAGAGCATCGCATTTGTAATGCGATGGTCATCGGTTCGACTCCGATAGCCGGCTTTTCTCTATTTGTTCTATTTTTTATATGATTAAAGCATATGATTAAAGACTACAGACACCTTTACTTTTTCAAAAGGTCGACGATTTCTTATGTCATAGAAACTTCCAACTACATACAAATAAAAGGTCAACGAAAAAGATAAATCTCGGCAGAACAACTCAACGGATCCTTTGTTATATTTTTTTTACTTAACTTAATTTTTATTAATATTTATTTAGATTCTATAATATATCGAAAAATATACAACAAAACTTAAAATTGAAATATTAACTAAACTAAGAATAAATATATACAAAAATTCAATTGGAAATTAATGTATATATATAGTAAATTATATATAAAATATATACTATACTAAATAACTAAATACAATTTTAAGAATTAGAAAAATGGAAATACGCACCTAAAACATTCAAATTAATATTAATAAATAAAATAATAATAAATTTTAATTTAATACATTTAATACAAAAACAAGTAGTAACTTCGGATACGTACATCTTTCATCTATTCGTTCTAGTATAATTAATATAATACTTCAGGGGATTTCGCTTCATTTATCATTTAGTTCAGTTTTAATTTCTTTAATAAAAAAAAATGAAATATCAAAAAATAAGGAGTCTTTATGTCGCGTTACCGAGGGCCTCGTTTCAAAAAAATACGACGTCTGGGGGTTTTACCAGGACTAACTAATAAAAAGCCTAGAGATCTTCGAAACCCATCACGTTCCGGGAAAAGATCTCAATATCGTATTCGTCTAGAAGAAAAACAAAAATTACGTTTTCATTATGGTATTACAGAACGACAATTACTTAAATACTTCTGTATCGCTAGAAAAGCCAAAGGGTCAACAGGTCAGGTTTTACTCCAACTACTTGAAATGCGTTTGGACAACATCCTTTTTCGATTGGGTATGGCTCCGACTATTCCTGGAGCCCGCCAATTAGTTAATCATAGACATATTTTAGTTAATGGTCGTATAGTAGATATACCAAGTTATCGTTGCAAACCCACCGATATTATTATGGCGAGGGATAAGCAAAAATCCAAAGTTCTCGTTCAAAATTATCTGGATTCATCCCACAGCGAGGAATTGCCAAAACATTTGACTCTTCACCCCTTCCCATATAAAGGAGTAGTCAATCAAATAATCGATAATAAGTGGGTCGGTTTGAAAATAAATGAATTGCTAGTCGTAGAATATTATTCCCGCCAGACTTAAGCCTCCCTTAAAGAAAAGGTTTCGGAAAAATGAGCCCCCTATTCTCCAAACGAAATTGATTTAAGATTAAGGTCCGGGTTTTGATCCGGATTTTTCCCATTCATGTATCATAGATCGACCGAGAGGTTTTTATTTCTTGTCGACCTTATTCCATATTATTATTCCCTAATTTTACATATCGCAGCAATTAAATTAGAAATAGAAAATCTATCGCTTGGTTAATTTGTTACGGCCAGCGATGTTGGTGAGTTGGGTGAAGGTACGGAAAGAGAGGGATTCGAACCCTCGGTAAACAAAAGTCTACATAGCAGTTCCAATGCTACGCCTTGAACCACTCGGCCACCTTTCCTACACAACAATTATGACCCAGGAACTGAACGAATAGCGAGTTCTTTTTATTTTTTTTTTGGGGGGGGGGGGGTTGGCTAGGTAAGGTACAAGCAATTCTAACTAAAAAAATATCCCATTTTTATAAAGATCTTTACTTCAATTCAAAGTTCGCGGATTCAAATAAAAAAGTTTTTTCTTGGGAAAAGTAAAAAGATGTATTTTTCATATTTGAAAAGATGATGTTTCCGCCCTTTTCTGATATGATACGGGATTCAATCAATGAATTGGAAGGAATCAACGGATTGGTGGATTTATGTTTTTTAGACTATTTAGAGAGTAAGAGATTAATGGATACCTTTCGATCATGATTCCATCAAAATTATAAAATTCATTTCTTTAAAAGTTTTCACCAAAAAAATCGATTATTTCAAAGATCTCTTACAAATTCATGACTCATCCTGGGGCTATTTTATTGTATAGTGTCTATTCACTATACACATAACACAAACCAAATGGGTCTTTTTACCTCCCTCTTTGCATCATAATTCAATCATCATCAAAGTGAATCTATAGAAAAAATTCCTCGATTCTTCAGAAATAGGACTAGTTACGCCATTGGTATATTACGGGATGAATTCGAATCGTATTCCAATATTGATTCTTGCAAAAAGTAAAAATTTTAGTCTTTGAATATGGGTAGGAGTAGTAGTAGAGGGTTCGTATGCTTACATTTTATTTGATATAAATATATTATATAAATATGTATGGAATTTCTTTTTTTTTTTTTTTATGAATCTTTTTTATGCTATTTCGTATTGTACAATTCCTTTCGTTGTAGGATCATTTTCCCCCTCCCTAGGGGGGAAAAAAAGAATTTTAGAATGGATTGGTACCTATGCCTAGATCGCGGATAAATGGAAATTTTATTGATAAGACCTTTTCAGTTGTGGCCAATATTTTATTACGAATAATTCCAACAACTTCAGGCGAAAAGGAGGCATTTACCTATTACAGAGATGGTGTGATTTGATTCGTTTTTTAACCCCACTTATGAGAAAGAAAAAATATTATTATTTTGATAGATTATTGAAAAAAATCTACGCTTGTTGAAGGTGAAGTTTATAATATAAATAGAACAATTCCTTCTGTCGTGTATCCCCGATTAATGCAGCCTCATATGCTTCCATTATCCATTTTAGTATTGAGCGAAAGGTTACACCTATATCGGTTCTGTATTACAGGTCAATCCTACTCTACTAGTTCTAATAGGTAGCATAGGGGAAAAGCACTACACCTAGAAATCAACAAACAAGACGAAAGCTTTGTTAAAAAAAACTGACTCCCCTTCCTTATCTGGGTTGGGACTTAAAAGAATGGTTGGGACAACAAATATCCATCTCGTTTGTACCTTGGATACGCATATAACCATCAAAGACTGTTGAAGTGACTAATTCCTGGAAATTAGGGGGCGTTGAGGACAAAGAAATTGTTGGAGTTACCGTTTCTATCTAGTACCAACACGTTTGATGTTACCAAAAGCTCCCGCGCAGGAAGGTTGGCTAGAAATTTCGTGCAAAAACACTAGCCCCGCTCAATTCATAATGAGAATAATCGATACACAGAATCAAAAACGACTTAAATATTTTCATTAGGCATATAAGGGAGGAGCCGTATGAGATGAAAATCTCACGTACGGTTCTGGAACGGAGATTCTTTTAATCGAATGACGACCGTAACGGATGTCAGCGCAATCCGAAGGAAATTATGCAGAAGCTTTACAGAATTATTATGAAGCTATGCGACTAGAAATTGATCCCTACGATCGAAGTTATATACTCTATAACATAGGCCTTATTCACACAAGTAATGGGGATCATACGAAAGCTTTAGAATATTATTTTAGGGCACTCGAACGAAACCCATTCTTACCACAAGCGTTTAATAATATGGCCGTGATCTGTCATTACGTGCGACTATCTCCACTATAGAAAGAGAAAAGGAAAGAAAGACCAAAAAATCTTCTAGTAAATACGAAAAAAAGTCTCTCTACATATACATCGTCAAAAACAACGATTTTTTTGAGCTGTAGCAAGGAATGAAACTTTATATGAGTCAAAAATATGAAGAAATCAATATGAAGAAATAAGATCTGCCTAGATACTTTATTCTATGGATAAAAAAATCGAATTGATAGAGAAGAAGCACCGTAAAGATCAATTAAGGAGGTTTGAGCCAATACATTCAGAACTGCTTACTTATGCCATACATAATATAAGATAGATAAAAGTTAGTAATCGGCTTATGTAATAGAGGCGATCCACTAAGGTTAAGGTATTGAGCAGCGGTGTAGGATCAAATCCCAAAGATAGTAAGGCTTTCTTTCTTATTCAGTAAAGAAAGCCTTTTTCAAGGATTCTATATAAATTTGGATATGAAACCGAGATAGTTACCTTGCAGAAAATGTTAACGAAAAGAGGAAATGCTCGTCCTTTAGTCGTCTGAAGGTGGGATAAAAGATAAAACAAAAACGAATTTGAAATAAAAATTCAAGTTTGAAACTCATGCGATTAACCTCTTTTGGTTAACCCGAAACCGAAAAGCGAGATAGATCTATAAGAAATCTCATCCCGTTCGATAGGTAAAACGGATACCAAAAGAATTGACAGTTGAGCCGTATGAGTTAGGAAACTCTCAAGTACGGTTCTAAGGGAAGGAACCCTCTATTCCGACCGGGGAGAGCAGGCTATTCGACAGGGAGATTCGGAAATTGCGGAGGCTTGGTTCGATCAAGCCGCTGAGTATTGGAAACAAGCTATAGCGCTTACTCCTGGTAATTATATTGAAGCACATAATTGGTTGAAGATCACGAGGCGTTTCGAATAAAA